GCTATCGTAGCTTAATTAAAGTTTAATACTGAAGATATTAGGATGGGCCCTAGAAAGTCCCGAAAGCATAAAGGTTTGGTCCTGACTTTACTATCAATTCTACCCTAATTTACACATGCAAGTCTCCGCACCCCCGTGAGAATGCCCTTAATGTCCTGCCCGGAATTAAGGAGCAGGCATCAGGCACATCAGTACGACATAGCCCATAACGCCTTGCTCAGCCACACCCCTACGGGTATTCAGCAGTGATAAAATTTAAGCCATAAGTGAAAACTTGACTTAGTTAAGGGTAAGAGGGCCGGTAAAACTCGTGCCAGCCACCGCGGTTATACGAGAGACCCAAATTGATGAAAAACGGCGTAAAGCGTGGTTAAGAAAATAAGAAAAATAGGGTCGAACAGCCTCAAAGCAGTTATACGCATTCGAGGCCACGAAGCACAGTCACGAAAGTGGCCCTACTAACCCCTGATTCCACGAAAGCCATAGAACAAACTGGGATTAGATACCCCACTATGTATGGTTGTTAACATTGATGGTTTTATACCCAAACCATCCGCCTGGGAACTACGAGCATTAGCTTAAAACCCAAAGGACTTGGCGGTGCTTTAGACCCCCCTAGAGGAGCCTGTTCTAGAACTGATAACCCCCGTTAAACCTCACCATCCTTTGTTTAACCCGCCTATATACCACCGTCGTCAGCTTACCCTGTGAAGGTAAAATAGTAAGCATAAATGGCATAGCCAAAAACGTCAGGTCGAGGTGTAGCGAATGGGATGGGAAGAAATGGGCTACATTCTCTATTACAGAGAATACGAATGGTAATTTGAAATAAATACCTGAAGGAGGATTTAGCAGTAAGTAAGGACTAGAGCGCCCTACTGAAAACGGCCCTGAAGCGCGCACACACCGCCCGTCACTCTCTCCAAATAGACCCTAAATATTACCTAAAATGTTTTATATAATAAGGGGAGGCAAGTCGTAACATGGTAAGCGTACCGGAAGGTGTGCTTGGATGAATCAGAGCATAGCCAAGTTAGTAAAGCATCTCCCTTACACCGAGAAGTCGTCTGTGCAAATCAGACTGCCCTGACACCTAATAGCTAGCCTCAACAATTACATTTTACTATTATGGAACTAAAAACTCATAATACATTTAAATAAACCATTTTACCCCCTGAGTATGGGCGACAAAAAAGGAAAAAAGAGCAACAGATAAAGTACCGCAAGGGAACGCTGAAAAAGAAATGAAATAAACCATTTAAGTATCAAGTAGCAGAGTTTACCCCTCGTACCTTTTGCATCATGATTTAGCAAGTAAACTACAAGCAAAGAGCCCTTTAGTTTGTAACCCCGAAACTGAGCGAGCTACTCCAAGACAGCCTATGTAGGGCAAACCCGTCTCTGTGGCAAAAGAGTGGGAAGAGCTTTGAGTAGAGGTGACAAACCTACCGAGCACAGTTATAGCTGGTTGCCTGAGAAATGAATAGGAGTTCAGCCCTTTAAGTCTTTCCCCGTCACCCATGCCTATGCTAAAATTGATTAAGAAAACTAAAGGAGTTAATCAAAAGGGGTACAGCCCTTTTGATAAAAGAAACAACTTTAACAGGTGACCCAAGATCATATTACCCAAGGATTTCAAATTAAGTGGGCCTAAAAGCAGCCATCTTATCAGAAAGCGTTAAAGCTCAAATTAAACACCATCCTCATATACTGATATTACATCTCCCTCCCTGCCCTTTACCAGGCTATCTTATGCCCCCATAAGAGTAATTATGCTAAAATGAGTAATAAGAAGAATTTAATTCTTCTCCTAGCACATGTGTAAGTCGGAACGGACCTCCCACCGACTATTAATCGACCCCAAACCCAGAGGGGAATAAGTTATATTTAACAAGAAAAACACTTATTTTTTATCGTTAACCCCACACAGGTGTGCCCAAAGGAAAGACTAAAAGAGAAGGAAGGAACTCGGCAAACACAAGCCTCGCCTGTTTACCAAAAACATCGCCTCTTGTCTCCCTAAATATAAGAGGTCCCGCCTGCCCTGTGACTATAAGTTTAACGGCCGCGGTATTTTAACCGTGCGAAGGTAGCGTAATCACTTGTCTTTTAAATGAAGACCTGTATGAATGGCATCACGAGGGCTTAGCTGTCTCCCATCTCCAGTCAATGAAATTGACCTCCCCGTGCAGAGGCGGGGATAATTACATAAGACGAGAAGACCCTGTGGAGCTTTAGACCTAAAGTAAGTCACGTTTAACATGCTGAGAAAACAGTAAAAACTTAGTGATAATTACCGAAGTGTCTTTGGTTGGGGCGACCGCGGGGTAAAATACAACCCCCATGTGGACCGGGGATATTATCCCTAATACTCAGAGCCTCTACTCCAAGTAACAGAAATTCTGACTTTTCTGATCCGGTATAACCGATCAACGAACCGAGTTACCCCAGGGATAACAGCGCAATCCCCTCCCAGAGCCCATATCGACGAGGGGGTTTACGACCTCGATGTTGGATCAGGACATCCTAATGGTGCAGCCGCTATTAAGGGTTCGTTTGTTCAACGATTAAAGTCCTACGTGATCTGAGTTCAGACCGGAGTAATCCAGGTCAGTTTCTATCTATGACAAGCTCTTTTCCAGTACGAAAGGACCGGAAAAAGGGGGCCTATGCCTAAAGCACGCCCCTCCCCTCACCGCTGAAACCTAATAAAGCGGATAAAGGGACTTAAAAAGACCCCAAAAAGAATGGGCGTGTTAGAGTGGCAGAGCCCGGATAGTGCAAAAGGCCTAAGCCCTTTCTACAGAGGTTCAAGTCCTCTCTCTAACTATGGCCAACATTGTGGTTAGTTACCTCCTCAACCCACTCATTTATATAGTCCCAGTCCTTCTAGCAGTCGCCTTCTTAACTCTAATCGAGCGAAAAGTCTTAGGCTACATACAACTACGCAAAGGACCCAATATTGTTGGCCCTTACGGCCTTCTTCAACCAATTGCTGATGGCATCAAGCTATTTATTAAAGAGCCCATCCGACCCTCAACATCCTCCCCCCTCCTATTCGTACTGGCTCCCGTCCTTGCCCTCACCCTCGCATTAACACTCTGAGCCCCAATACCCATGCCCTTCCCAGTAGCCGACTTAAACCTAAGTATTCTGTTTGTACTTGCCCTCTCAAGCCTCGCTGTCTACTCAATCTTAGGCTCAGGATGAGCCTCCAATTCAAAATATGCCCTAGTAGGGGCACTCCGTGCTGTTGCTCAAACTATTTCCTATGAAGTCAGCCTAGGACTGATTCTGCTAAGTGTAATTATTTTTTCGGGGGGCTTTACACTACAGACATTTAGTACAACTCAGGAGGCAACTTGGCTCGCTCTCCCAGCATGACCACTAGCCGCCATATGGTATATCTCTACCCTAGCAGAAACAAACCGTGCCCCCTTTGATTTAACTGAGGGTGAATCTGAACTTGTTTCCGGCTTTAATGTAGAATACGCAGGAGGCCCCTTCGCACTATTCTTCCTAGCGGAATACGCCAATATTCTTCTTATAAACACCCTCTCAGCTGTACTATTCTTAGGATCTTCACATTCTTTCACAATACCAGAATTCACCTCACTAACTCTAATAACTAAAGCAGCCCTTCTGTCAATGGCCTTCCTGTGAGTACGAGCATCCTACCCACGATTTCGCTACGATCAACTTATACACCTGGTGTGAAAGAATTTTTTACCCCTGACCCTGGCACTAGTTATCTGACACCTCTCGCTTTCAACCGCATGCGCTGGTCTCCCACCACATGTTTAACGGAGCTGTGCCTGACAAAAGGACCACTTTGATAGAGTGAATCATAAGGGTTAGACTCCCTTCAACTCCTTAGAAAAAGGGGACTTGAACCCATCCTCAGGAGATCAAAACTCCTAGTGCTTCCACTACACCACTTTCTAGTAAAGTCAGCTAAATTAAGCTCTTGGGCCCATACCCCGAACATGTTGGTTAAAATCCTTCCTCTACTAATGAACCCCTTTATCCTCACTATCCTCATATTAAGCCTAGGCCTTGGTACAACCCTCACCTTTGCGAGCTCCCACTGGCTTTTAGCCTGAATAGGCCTAGAAATTAGTACCCTAGCTATTATTCCTCTTATAGCTCAACACCACCACCCCCGTGCAGTAGAGGCTACAACAAAATACTTCATCACTCAAGCAGCTGCTGCTGCCCTAATTCTGTTTGCTAGCACCACAAATGCATGAGTCACAGGACAATGAGATATTAACTTTAATCTCCATGCTTTCCCTGCCTCAATACTTATTATAGCCTTAGCTTTAAAAATGGGCCTTGCCCCAGTACACTTCTGGCTTCCTGAAGTACTTCAAGGCCTCGACCTAACAACAGGACTAATCTTGTCTACCTGACAAAAACTGGCCCCTTTTATCCTAATGTGCCAGATTATGCCGCTGAATTCTGGCCTAATCACCCTCCTGGGAGTAACCTCAACACTAGTTGGGGGGTGAGGCGGACTTAACCAGACTCAGTTGCGTAAGATCTTAGCCTACTCATCAATTGCGCATCTTGGCTGAATAATTTTGGTCATACAATTTAACCAACACTTAGCACTCCTAGCTTTAGCAATCTACATCCCCATAACTTTCTCAACTTTCATAATTTTTAAGACCAGCTCCTCAACCACCCTAAATACACTAGCTGCCTCCTGAGCCAAAACGCCCGCACTTACAGCAATTACCCCTCTTATTTTACTTTCTTTAGGGGGCCTTCCCCCTCTATCAGGGTTCATACCTAAATGAATAATTCTCCAAGAACTAACTAAGCAAGACATTCCCCTAACTGCCTCAATCGCTGCCTTAAGCGCACTACTTAGTCTTTACTTCTACCTCCGGGTATCTTACGCTATGACCCTCACCATCTCACCGAATAATCTCAATGCCACAACCCCATGACGCCTCCAAACAACGGCCGCTACTTTACCTCTCGCAGTTTCCACAACTATCTCTACCATGCTCCTCCCACTGGCCCCAGCAACCTTAGCCCTACTGTGCCTTTAGGGGCTTAGGATAAATCAGACCAAGGGCCTTCAAAGCCCACAGTGGAGGTGAAAATCCTCCAGCCCCTGATAAGATCTGCAGGACATTACCCCACATCTTCTGTATGCAAAACAAATACTTTAATTAAGCTAAGACCTTTTCTAGATAGAAAGGCCTCGATCCTTTAAACTCTTAGTTAACAGCTAAGCACTCAAACCAGCGAGCATCCATCTACTTTCCCCCGCTGTATCGCGGGGAAGCGGGGGAAAGTCCCGGCATACTTTCGTCTGCTTCTTCAGATTTGCAATCTGACGTGTAACACCCCAGAACTTGGCAAGAAGAGGGCTCAAACCTCTGTATGTGGGGTTACAATCCACCGCTTACTCAGCCATCCTACCTGTGGCAATCACCCGCTGATTTTTCTCGACCAATCACAAAGACATTGGCACCCTTTATCTCGTATTTGGTGCCTGAGCCGGCATAGTCGGAACAGCCCTAAGCCTTCTCATTCGAGCAGAGCTAAGTCAACCTGGCGCACTCCTTGGTGACGATCAAATTTATAATGTAATCGTTACAGCACACGCCTTCGTAATAATTTTCTTTATAGTAATACCACTAATAATTGGAGGCTTCGGAAACTGACTAATCCCCTTAATAATCGGCGCCCCCGATATAGCCTTCCCTCGTATGAATAATATAAGCTTCTGACTTCTCCCGCCATCTTTCTTGCTCCTTCTAGCATCCTCCGGAGTAGAAGCGGGCGCCGGTACGGGGTGAACAGTCTATCCCCCTTTAGCAGGCAACCTTGCTCACGCTGGAGCCTCTGTTGATCTCACTATTTTCTCCCTTCACCTAGCAGGAATCTCATCAATTCTTGGAGCAATTAATTTTATTACTACTATTATTAACATAAAACCCCCAGCCATCTCACAGTACCAAACACCCCTATTTGTCTGAGCTGTCCTAATTACAGCCGTACTGCTTCTTCTCTCACTTCCCGTCTTAGCGGCCGGTATCACAATACTCCTGACTGACCGAAATCTTAATACTTCCTTCTTTGATCCTGCTGGAGGAGGAGACCCCATTCTATATCAGCACTTATTCTGATTCTTCGGCCATCCCGAGGTCTATATTCTAATTCTTCCGGGGTTTGGGATAATCTCTCACATTGTAGCATACTACTCAGGGAAAAAAGAACCCTTTGGGTACATAGGCATGGTCTGAGCCATGATGGCCATTGGTCTCCTTGGCTTCATCGTGTGAGCCCATCATATGTTCACAGTAGGAATAGATGTAGACACACGAGCCTACTTTACATCTGCAACTATAATTATTGCTATCCCAACAGGTGTAAAAGTCTTTAGCTGACTAGCAACCCTTCACGGAGGCTCAATCAAATGAGAAACACCACTACTCTGAGCCCTCGGGTTTATTTTCCTATTTACAGTAGGAGGACTAACAGGCATTGTCTTGGCCAACTCCTCCTTAGATATTGTTCTTCATGACACATACTACGTAGTAGCCCACTTCCACTACGTCCTATCTATGGGGGCCGTATTTGCCATCATAGCAGCCTTTGTTCACTGATTCCCCCTATTTACAGGCTATACCCTCCATGACACTTGAACAAAAATCCACTTCGGGGTAATATTTGTGGGTGTTAATCTTACCTTTTTCCCACAGCACTTTCTTGGCCTTGCAGGAATACCACGACGGTACTCAGACTATCCCGACGCCTACACACTATGAAATACAGTTTCCTCTATCGGTTCACTAATCTCACTAATAGCCGTAATTATGTTCCTATTCATCCTATGAGAGGCCTTCGCTGCTAAACGAGAGGTAATGGCAGTTGAAATGACCATGACTAACGTCGAGTGATTACACGGATGCCCTCCCCCATACCACACCTTCGAAGAACCCGCCTTCGTTCAAATCCAAGCCCGCTAACCCGAGAAAGGAGGGAATTGAACCCCCATCTACTGGTTTCAAGCCAATCACATGACCACTCTGTCACTTTCTTCATGGACCACTGGTGAAATATCACACTGCCTTGTCAAGACAGAATTGTGGGTTAAAACCCCGCGTGGCCCTAGCGAAAGCTAGTATGGCACACCCCTCACAACTAGGATTCCAAGACGCGGCATCACCCGTAATAGAAGAGTTACTACATTTTCACGACCACGCCCTGATAATCGTATTTTTAATTAGCACCCTTGTGCTTTACATTATTGTTGCGATAGTTTCCACTAAATTAACAAACAAATATATCTTAGACTCCCAAGAAATTGAAATTATCTGAACAGTACTTCCTGCGGTTATTCTCATCCTAATTGCACTCCCCTCCCTACGAATTCTCTACCTTATAGACGAAATCAATGACCCCCATCTCACTATTAAAGCAATGGGCCATCAATGATATTGAAGCTACGAATACACTGACTATGAAGACCTTGGCTTTGACTCTTATATGATTCCCACACAAGACCTAGCTCCCGGACAGTTTCGCCTGCTAGAAGCGGACCACCGTATAGTAGTTCCAGTTGAGTCCCCGATCCGAATCTTAATCTCAGCAGAAGATGTTCTTCACTCCTGAGCAGTTCCCGCCCTAGGAATTAAAATAGACGCAGTACCCGGACGTCTAAATCAAACAGCCTTTATCACCTCCCGACCCGGGGTTTTCTATGGACAATGTTCAGAAATTTGTGGAGCAAACCACAGCTTTATACCCATCGTGGTTGAAGCAGTCCCTCTAGAACACTTTGAATCCTGATCCTCTTTAATACTTGAAGACGCCTCACTAAGAAGCTAAACCGGGACAAGCACCAGCCTTTTAAGCTGGAAGTTGGTGGCCCCCAACCACCCTTAATGACATGCCCCAATTAAACCCCGCCCCCTGATTCATAATTTTCATGTTCACATGAGTAATTTTCCTAACAATCCTCCCAGTAAAAGTAATAGCACACACCTTCCCTAACGAGCCCTCTCCCCAAAGCATAACAACCCCTAAAACTACCCCCTGAAACTGACCATGACACTAAGCCTTTTCGACCAATTCTCAAGCCCTACATACCTAGGAATCCCTCTGATTCTCATCGCCCTAAGCCTACCCTGAGTGCTTTTCCCTGCCCCCTCTTCCCGATGACTAAACAATCGTATATTAACCCTGCAAGGATGATTCATTGCTCGTTTCACCAACCAACTATTCCTTCCTCTAAATGTAGGTGGACACAAGTGAGCCCCCCTGCTTACCTCACTAATAATCTTTCTTCTCACCCTTAACATGCTAGGCCTAATGCCCTACACTTTTACCCCCACAACACAACTGTCTCTCAATATGGGTCTTGCTGTCCCTCTTTGACTAGCCACTGTTATTATTGGAATACGAAATCAGCCAACCCACGCATTAGGCCATTTTCTACCGGAGGGCACCCCCACCCCTTTGATTCCTGTATTAATTATCATCGAAACAATTAGCCTATTCATCCGCCCCCTTGCCCTAGGCGTCCGACTCACAGCCAACCTAACAGCCGGACATTTACTAATTCACCTCATTTCTTCCGCAGCCTTCGTTCTTATACCTATAATACCAACAGTTGCAATTCTTACAGCTATTCTGCTTCTAATACTTACCCTGCTAGAAGTAGCTGTCGCAATGATCCAGGCCTACGTATTTATTCTACTCCTAAGCCTTTACTTACAAGAGAATGTATAATGACCCACCAAGCTCATGCATACCACATAGTAGACCCCAGCCCTTGACCCCTAACAGGCGCAGTAGCTGCACTTTTAATGACATCTGGCCTCGCCGTATGATTCCACTTCCACTCAACTATCCTAATAACTTTAGGAACCATCCTTCTTTTATTGACCATGTACCAATGATGACGAGACATCATCCGAGAAGGCACCTTTCAAGGCCACCACACACCCCCCGTCCAAAAGGGCCTTCGGTACGGCATGATTTTATTTATTACATCAGAAGTCTTCTTTTTCCTAGGCTTTTTCTGAGCTTTCTACCACGCGAGCCTCGCACCTACTCCTGAACTGGGTGGCTGCTGACCCCCAACCGGCATCACCACCTTAGACCCCTTTGAAGTCCCCCTTCTAAACACCGCTGTTCTCTTGGCTTCTGGGGTGACAGTAACCTGAGCCCACCATAGCATTATGGAGGGAGAACGTAAACAAGCAATCCACTCTCTTACTCTCACAATTCTCCTAGGCTTTTACTTTACCTTCCTTCAAGCAATAGAGTACTACGAAGCACCTTTTACCATCGCCGACGGTGTTTACGGATCAACCTTCTTTGTCGCTACCGGCTTCCATGGCCTCCACGTAATTATCGGGTCAACATTTCTGGCTGTATGCTTACTCCGTCAAATTCGTTACCACTTTACATCCGAGCACCACTTCGGCTTTGAAGCCGCAGCGTGATACTGACATTTTGTAGACGTTGTCTGACTCTTCCTGTATATCTCAATCTATTGATGAGGCTCATAATCTTTCTAGTATCAATTAGTATAAGTGGCTTCCAACCACACGGTCTTGGTCAAAATCCAAGGAAAGATAATGAACTTAATCTCAACAGTTATCCTTATTGCCTCAGCACTATCACTAATTCTTATTCTAGTCTCCTTCTGACTACCCCAGCTGAACCCCGACTATGAGAAATTGTCTCCCTATGAATGCGGGTTTGACCCTCTAGGTAGCGCCCGTCTTCCCTTCTCCTTACGATTCTTCCTAATCGCCATTTTATTTCTTCTTTTCGATCTAGAAATTGCTCTCCTTCTACCCCTCCCCTGAGGAGACCAACTAAGCGACCCCTCTCTAACATTTGTCTGAGCTACCTCCGTACTAGCCCTCCTAACACTTGGCCTTATCTACGAGTGATTGCAAGGCGGCCTAGAATGAGCTGAATAGGTGATTAGTATAAGTAAAATACTTGATTTCGGCTCAAGAGTTTGTGGTTAAAGTCCACAATTGCCTAATGACCCCCACTCACTTCACAATTTCCTCAGCTTTTCTATTAGGCCTAATAGGCCTAGCCTTTCACCGAACACATCTTCTCTCCGCACTTCTCTGCTTAGAAGCTATAATACTCGCCCTATTCATCACCCTCTCCCTCTGATCTTTACAACTAAATGCCACCAGTTCCTCAACTATCCCATTATTAATACTAGCCTTCTCCGCATGTGAAGCAAGCGCCGGATTGGCTCTGCTCGTAGCTACTGCTCGAACACACGGAACAGATCACTTACAAAACCTAAATCTTCTACAATGCTAAAAATTCTCATCCCCACCCTCTTTCTTATCCCAACAACATGATTAACCTCAAGCAAGTGGCTGTGACCCATCGCTCTCACCCAAAGCATACTGATTGCCTTAATCAGTCTTACTTGACTTAATAATACCACAGTCACCGGATGAACCGCTCTTAACCCATACATTGCCACGGACCCCCTATCAACCCCTCTTCTTGTACTCTCATGCTGACTTCTACCACTAATAATCCTTGCGAGCCAAAACCACCTCTCATCGGAGCCCCTTAACCGGCAACGTCTCTACATTACTCTTCTTACCACCCTCCAACTTTTCCTTATCCTAGCCTTTGGCGCCACAGAAATGATTATATTCTATATTATATTTGAAGCAACCCTCATTCCAACCCTTCTAGTCATCACCCGATGGGGAAACCAAACGGAACGACTGAATGCAGGGACCTATTTTTTATTTTACACCCTCGCGGGGTCCCTCCCCCTTCTAGTCGCCCTCCTTATACTTCAAAACAACACAGGGACCCTATCCCTACTAATTATCCCCTACGCTAAGCCCCTTCTATTGATACCTTTCGGTAGCAAGATCTGATGGGCTGCATGCATAATTGCTTTCCTAGTCAAAATACCCCTTTATGGTATACACCTCTGACTTCCTAAAGCCCACGTAGAAGCCCCTGTTGCTGGTTCTATAGTACTTGCCGCCGTACTACTAAAATTAGGAGGATACGGAATAATACGTCTGATAGTAGTACTAGACCCCCTCTCCAAGGAAATAGTTTACCCCTTCATTGTACTAGCCCTCTGAGGCGTCATCATGACAGGCTCAATTTGTCTACGTCAAACGGATTTGAAATCCCTCATTGCTTATTCCTCTGTCAGCCACATAGGCCTTGTAGCAGGAGGTATTCTAATCCAAACCCCATGAGGATTCACAGGGGCCCTAATCTTAATAATTGCCCATGGTCTAGCATCCTCTGCCCTATTCTGTCTCGCCAATACCAACTATGAACGAACCCACAGCCGAACGATACTCTTAGCCCGAGGGCTCCAAATTGCTCTCCCCCTTATGACAACTTGATGATTTATTGCCAGCCTAGCAAACCTGGCTCTTCCCCCTCTCCCCAATTTAATAGGGGAGTTAATGATCCTCACTTCTTTATTCAACTGGTCTGCGTGAACCCTTATTCTCACGGGGGCCGGAACTTTGATTACAGCGGCATATTCCCTCTACATATTCCTGATAAGCCAGCGGGGCCCCCTACCTCAACATATGCTCTCTTTACCCCCTTCCTACACCCGAGAACACTTGCTCATGGCCCTCCACTTAGTCCCACTCCTACTAATCATCCTTAAGCCTGCCCTCCTTTGAGGATGGTTCGCCTGTAGATTTAGTTTAACTAAGACATTAGATTGTGATTCTAAAAATAGAGGTTAAACCCCTCTAATCCACCGAGAGAGGCCCGACGGCAATGAAGACTGCTAACTATCACTCCCTTGGTTAGACCCCAAGGCTCCCTCGAGCTCCTAAAGGATAATAGCTCATCCATTGGTCTTAGGAACCAAAAACTCTTGGTGCAACTCCAAGTAGCAGCTATGCACCCCACAACTTTAATATACACCTCAAGCCTCTTATTAATATTTGCTGTTCTCCTCTATCCTCTCCTGATTACTTTCACATCTCTGCCATTAAACAATGACTGAGCTTCATCACATGTAAAGACGGCTGTTAAAACCGCTTTCTTGATTAGCCTAGCCCCTCTCTCCTTTTTCCTCAGTTCGGGGATAGAAACTGTGACCTCCTCATGGACCTGAATAGTGACAACCACCCTAGATATCACACTGAGCTTTAAATTCGACCACTACTCCATTATTTTTATCCCTATTGCCCTCTATGTTACCTGATCTATTCTAGAATTTGCCACATGATATATACACTCCGACCCCCTTATCAACCGATTCTTTAAATACCTACTAACATTCCTTGTTGCAATGCTCATCCTAGTCTCTGCCAACAATCTATTCCAGCTATTCATTGGGTGGGAGGGCGTGGGCATTATATCCTTTCTATTAATCGGTTGATGACACGGACGGGCAGATGCAAACACCGCCGCCCTACAGGCGGTTTTATATAACCGTGTCGGCGATATTGGACTAATTTTAGGCATAGCCTGACTAGCTACCAACATCAACAGCTGAGACATTCAACAAATATTTATTTTAAGTAAGAACTTGGACTTAACTCTCCCTCTCCTTGGTTTAATCCTCGCTGCTACAGGTAAGTCCGCACAATTTGGACTTCACCCCTGACTCCCAGCTGCAATAGAAGGTCCTACCCCAGTATCTGCCCTCCTTCACTCTAGCACGATAGTCGTTGCCGGCATTTTCCTGCTTATCCGACTAAGCCCCCTCATGGAAGACAACCAAACTGCTCTGTCTCTGTGCCTCTGCCTCGGAGCCCTAACCACAATGTTTACCGCCACTTGTGCCCTAACCCAAAACGACATCAAAAAGATTGTTGCCTTTTCAACTTCTAGCCAATTGGGGCTAATAATAGTAACAATTGGGTTAAACCAACCACAATTAGCTTTTCTCCACATCTGCACGCACGCTTTCTTCAAAGCGATACTATTCTTATGCTCAGGATCAGTTATTCATAGCCTCAACGACGAGCAAGACATCCGAAAAATAGGAGGATTACACCATCTAGCCCCATTTACTTCCTCCTGCCTCACCGTGGGAAGCCTAGCCCTAACAGGGACCCCCTTCCTGGCGGGGTTTTTCTCCAAAGATGCAATTATTGAAGCCCTCAACACATCCTATGTAAACGCCTGAGCCCTCGCCCTAACACTTATCGCCACCTCCTTTACTGCCATCTACAGTCTCCGAGTAATCTTCTTTGTCACAATAGGCACACCCCGCTTTTTACCCCTTTCTCCTATTAACGAGAACAATTCGGCAGTCATTAACCCGTTAAAACGACTAGCGTGAGGGAGCATCTTTGGGGGCCTACTGGTTATACTAAACGTTAATCTCTTCAAAACCCCCATTCTAACGATACCTACAGGATTAAAACTAGCAGCCTTAGCTGTCTCAATTCTTGGACTATTAATTGCCTTAGAACTAGCCACCCTCGCAAACAAACAACTAAAGGTTACCCCTCTACGAACCCCTCACCATTTCTCAACTTCCCTAGGATTTATCCCAGCAATTATTCACCGGCAGACTCCACAACTTAGCCTTCTTCTAGGTCAAAAAATTGCCAGCCAAATAGTCGATCAAACATGATTAGAAAAAACAGGACCCAAAGCAATTGCCAATGCCACCACCCCCTTGGCCTCCACAACAAGTAACATACAACAAGGCTTAATTAAGACTTATCTAACCCTCTTCTTAATGACCTTAATCCTAGCTACCCTAATTTCTAGTACCTAACAGCACGCAACGCCCCCCGGGCTAAGCCCCGAGTTAATTCTAACACCACAAAAAGTGTCAGCAGCAGGACCCAGGCACTTACTACAAGAAGTCCTCCTCCCAAAGAATACATTAAAGCAACCCCGCCCGAGTCTGCCGCTGTAACAGAAAATTCCACCAACTCATCAACAGACACCCCCGCCCCTTCATACCACCCCCCTCAAAATCAAGAAACAGCTCCCAACACCAACAAGAGATAGCCTAAGACAGACCCTAAAACGGACCACTCCCCTCAGGCCTCAGGGTAAGGCTCCGCAGCCAAAGCTGCACAATAAGCAAAAACAACAAGTATGCCTCCCAGATAAATTAAGAATAGCACAAGGGATAAAAAAGAACCTCCATACCCCATTAAAATGCCACACCCCACACCTGCCACTAACACAAGCCCCAGAGCAGCAAAGTAAGGAGACGGATTTGAAGCCACTGAAATTACACCAAGAACTATCCCAACTAAAAGAGTTAATATGATATATACCATAATTCTTGCCCGGAATCTAACCAGGACTAATGACTTGAAAAACCACCGTTGTTATTCAACTACAAGAACCCTAATGGCCAGCCTCCGAAAAACCCACCCAGTTCTAAAAATTGCTAATGACGCACTAGTAGACCTCCCAGCCCCCTCGAATATCTCAGTATGATGAAACTTTGGCTCTCTTCTAGGCCTTTGTTTAATTACTCAGATTTTAACTGGTTTATTCTTAGCCATACACTACACCTCAGACATCGAAACAGCCTTTTCATCCGTTGTACATATCTGCCGAGATGTAAATTACGGATGACTAATCCGCAATATGCACGCCAACGGCGCCTCTTTCTTCTTTATCTGCCTGTATATGCACATCGCCCGAGGACTATATTATGGCTCCTATCTCTATGTGGAAACGTGAAATATTGGAGTTGTACTGTTCCTCCTAGTAATAATGACATCTTTTGTAGGCTATGTACTCCCCTGAGGACAAATATCATTCTGAGGAGCAACTGTAATCACAAATTTAATATCTACTGTACCCTATGTAGGAAACGCCCTAGTTCAATGAATTTGAGGGGGCTTCTCAGTTGATAACGCCACTCTAACTCGATTTTTTGCATTTCACTTTTTATTCCCCTTTATTGTTGCCGCTGTTACAATGTTACACCTGCTTTTTCTACACGAAACTGGCTCAAATAACCCAACAGGAATTAATTCAAACGCAGACAAGATCCCCTTTCACCCCTATTTTACCTACAAAGACCTCTTAGGGTTCGCCGTAATGCTTCTTGGATTAACTGCCCTTGCTCTATTTTCCCCCAACCTGCTTGGAGACCCAGATAATTTTACCCCTGCTAACCCCATTGTCACCCCTCCTCATGTCAAGCCCGAATGATATTTCCTATTTGCCTACGCCATTCTACGCTCCATTCCTAATAAACTAGGAGGAGTACTCGCACTTCTCTTTTCAATCCTAGTTCTCATGGTTGTTCCCTTCCTACACACCTCCAAACAACGAGGGCTCACATTCCGACCCTTCACCCAGATTCTGTTCTGAGTACTCGTTGCGGACATACTAGTTTTAACATGAATTGGAGGGGTTCCCGTAGAACACCCCTTCATCATCATTGGACAAGTGGCATCAGTCCTGTACTTTTCACTATTCCTGGTCTTATTCCCCCTTGCAGGAATAACTGAAAATAAAGCTCTTCAATGAAACTGCCCTAGTAGCTCAGTATAAGAGCGCCGGCCTTGTAAGCCGGAGGTCGGGGGCTAAATTCCTCCCTAGCGCTCACTTAGCACATAATTATTTTAACCGGGCACTGCCCTAGTAAACACCCAAGCACCTTCCTCAGAGAGAGGAGATTTTAACTCCCACCACTAGCTCCCAAAGCTAGAATTCTAAATTAAACTACCCTCTGCGGCTACAAACCCAATTTTCCCAAAACCCCCAATTTTCCCAAAACCCCCAATTTATGTAATATATGCAGTAATATACTAAAGATATATGTATTATCACCATAAGCGAAATTAACCATTCAAGAAATCATAACTCCTCACTATTGTAAGATATTAAAAATATATTAACATAACTGTTTTAAAACATGAATATTCTTTACTATATCTTTGATTACTACCATCCTTGTGTCATTGATTGCAGCGATCATCGGTCTTTTCTCGTCTGATACCGAATGTAATGATGGTCAAGGGCACAGATTCGAAGACTCACCGCTCCGTGCGGTATTCCTGGCATTAGTGCCTAGCTTCATGTCCATAATAACCTTAAAGCTCCAAAATTGCACTTTTGTCCATCTCTTAATGAACGGATTACATATATTCAAATTTCTCCACCTGCCGGGCGTTCTCTCTAAGGGGCTACTGGTTTTCTTTTTTTTCTCTCCTTTCACCTTGCATTACAGAGTGCACACGGTTATAGAGCTCAAGGTAGAACTTGTCCTTGGCGTTAACAATGTTTATGATGCGGTGGGAAGTCATTACTTAAGAACTGCATATAGATATATCAAGAGCATAAGATGAGATTTTTTCTCGAAAGATCCCTAAGATACCCCCCTGGCTTCTTACGCGTAAACCCCCCTACCCCCAGCTCCCCTGAGATTGCTATGACTCCTGTAAACCCCCCGGAAACAGGAAAACCTCGAGAGCTGGTTACACTACCCAAAATGTGTATAATTTGTTATTATACATTATTTCAAATTATTAAAATTT